GTTTGTTGCTTTCGTAGCGCTTGCTTCTATCTATGTATAGTGCTCCCCATATCTGAAATCAATAACGTCGACGTGGATTCATGTCACTCCCTCTGGTGGGGTCCTCCCAAAATCCCGCTATAGGATAAAGAGAGAGAATCTATTCTGTTTTCTATAGAGAATAGCGGCGGAGCGCCGTGATAGATAGGGGCATGACTTGCTTGCTTGGCTATTTTTTGTTCCTAACCGCTTGCTGAACAGGAAAGAGCTTTGCTTGCTCCGTGTTTTTGGTTCTTCGGAGCAGGGCTCTTCTGCTGTTTTTGACTTTTGTTTTAGGGTTAGTATCTCAGGCTCTGGGCTCCTTGCGGCGCTGCCTCATGCTTGCGCTTGCTTGAATGCCAGTACGTTACGTTACTAGAATAGGCGGTTGGCTGCTGCGCTACAGATCTCACCGGAAGGGTCTTTTCCTTTGCTTGCGGAAGTGACCCTGCTTGCTATTCTATCACCCCTCGCCCGGCCTTTACTTGACTTGATAGGGCTCCTTCACCAGGATCAATAGCCCAGCTACACTACCACTACCCGTGAGATAGAAGTAGGGCACTTCACTCACCTCAGAGTGAGTGAGGTGATTACAGAAAAGTAGTGTAGTCCGCACTACCTATCTGTAATCAGTTTAGCTTAGAGTTGTTTGCTGACACACGCTACTATCACTCTGGTTGCTGCTTTCACTCGGATTCTCCTCGGGCGGATCAAGGCATATTGGCTTGGCTTGCGAAAGAACTGATAGTTACTGGATGGTTGGTTGACAGGTGTCTGGCTAGCAAAGAACCCGACAAAAACTAGTACAGTAGCGCCCTAGGCTATTTGATATAGTATAGCCGCGGAGACTACTTGCGTCAGGGGAAAGCCCCCTTTATGAGTAAGCCCCTTTAGAGATAGGAAAACGGCCTAGCTGCTTTATTGAGAGATTTCGGCACCATTGAGAATTCTTTAAATAATTAGCTGCTATTTCAGTGGTTGAAGTGCCGGTCGGCATTGCCTAAGTAACGTCCGGCTCTGCTTGCGCGCTTCTCTCCATCCGTTGAGTCGGTGGAAGGCTACTTGACCTAGCCTTCAGAGAAGAATCAAGTCAGAGAAGCCGGCGCAGCAAGCCGATCCGACATACGTTCAAACGCATGCACCTTTCGACTACTTCTCTCTCGGGGCGCGCCATCCAAACTCGCTGTGATGGATGAACGCGGATAGAACAAATCTATCTCGGCGTAGTGAGTAAGAAATTCCTGCCGTATTTCTTTCTTGATTGATTGTTTTATTGATTGATGTCTTTCTTTCTTTATGGAAAATCTCAAACCCATTTCTGAGACCCATAATATGAATTTATGAAAGATAGATAGAAAGACAAAGCTGCCTTGCGGGAGAGAGAGACCTGACGCATAGCCGGCGCACAAGATCCAATCTTTTTTGCAGTTCTTAGAGAAGTGAATTCCAAAACACCACAATTAAGCAAGCTAAAATAGCTTGCCTCACTTCCATGCATGCGATAGCTTGTCCCAACCAAAACTTGCCGCTTCTATCAATCAATGCACACAAATATGCTTGCTTGGACAGACACAAACATATGCTTGCCCCTACGTAACTAGAGCCCTGTAGGTCCAACACTCCTATATAGGGCTAGGTTTCAACACTATTCACTGGTAAGGCCCCACATGTAGCATTCCCGACGGCGGCTATCCCGAGCTAGCCATCCATAGTTGTCAGCCTCCCTTACCCCACAACCCTCACTTGTGACCCTCACTAAAATTCAATTCAATGAAAGGCAGACCCCATAGAAGTAAGCCTGAGCCAGCTCAGTGAAGACTTCTCAAATACCCTCCAGCCAGACCACAGAAACATAGAGAACAAAAAATTCGTGCTCAACCAACCCGTCTCAATCCATGTCAACCATCAACCAAGGCCCGCACCAGCTCTCATTACCATCCCACCACAACCTAGGCCAACACCAATTCCATCCATGCCCCTCTTCAACCTACCCCAACACCTATTCCCATTACCGCGCCTCCACAGAACCCTCAGAACCACGCACCGGCCACCATCACTATCCCTTCACCTATTGTTATCTCAACCCCACCCCTTTCTATAAGTAAGGGAAGGTAAGGCTTTCAAAGGTGTCTTGGACATATGAAAGCAGGACGGTAGCATTGAAAGTGGAGAAGAAAGAGGGTGAAGAATGTGCTGAGATAGGAAATATGACTAGGTCGGGACGATGCTTCAAACCTGACCATTTGAGAACCACGGAAGGACCAAGGAAAGGAGAAAGCAGTAGAGAAAGACCCAGCAACAGAGGCCTTTCACAAGGCTCTCAAGAAACCAGAGTAGAATGTGGCGGAACACCTGAAAAAGATCCCCGCGCAGATCTAAATTGTTGATCTATTGATAACCTCGGAACATCACCGAGAGCAAATGATTGAGGTTCTGCAAAAGGCCCATGTAAAAGACTATATCACTCCCGAAAGGCTGGCCGACTTGGTCGGACAAATCATGGCGCCTAGGGTGATAAAATTCTCCGATGATGAGATCCCCGCCGATAGGACAACCCACACGCACTCGCTTTCTATTTTGGCGTCTTGTCGGGCCCAGATAGTACCTGCAGATTGATAATGGGAGTGGTTTGAATGTTTGCACGTTGAGCAGTGTAAAGGCCCTGGGGCTGGGGCATGGAGATATGAAGAGAAAGACGATGACGGTCCGAGCATTCGAAAATTCCGTCCGCCAGACTTTTGGAGTAATTTTTCTTGACGTTGTGATCGGGCCGTACCAGTTCAAGATCAGTTTGAATGTGGTAGATATCGAGGCATCGTGCACTTTCCTATTGGGAATACTTTGGCTCCATTCAGCGGGGTCCTTCCCGATAAGGCCCATCTACGCTGCACCAAAGGGTAAAGTTCGTTATCGACGACCAGCTAGTCACTATCTTGGCTGATGACGAAGAAGTGGGCTCAAGAAAGGTAGAAGTTGTGCAGCATGTAGAGTCGGGACTTCAATTCCTATCGTATCAGTTCGAGACAGTCAATTGTATCCCCCTCGACGCGAGGCCATCCAAAAGAATGAAGACGAGCTCGCCCGGGTGGAAAATGCTAGCGAAGATTCAATTTCACCCCCTATTTGAGTAAGGATGGGTCTGGGTCAAGGGGACGGGTGACCTGAAACCTCTTCCTCCGGTAAGAGCTGTCTAACCTCTGTTGTGTTGCTATAACCTAGTCTTACTCGCTCTTACCTCCCTGCCTGTTCTCCTTTCTTTCTTTTATGAGAATACCTGCCCTGCCGCCTCCGCTCTCGTTCGGGCCCCGGGAATCCCTTGCTTTTGGCTACGGTCTTTATTTACCTTTTTTTTTGCACTCCCCCCTATCACAACAAGGCCGGAAGAAAGTTTTGATTTCCCACGGCGTTATTTACCAAGCTCGGGACTAGAGGAGCATTTTAGGAATTTGAGGTATCGCTTGTAATAAGGATGAAGTCTCATTCATATAGTAATGTCCCTAGCTTGCGCCCTATTTGAGACTAAGGCAGGTTTGGAACCCTGTCCTATCACCTTTATCAAATCCCTAGCTCTCTTCCTTAGTGCAACTGTCCTATTCCTACCATGGGAATATCTATCTTTCTTTTTTGTGTCATATCTATAGTTTCGGGTATCAAACCGGACGGTATCATATATGAAGAAAGAGATTGTTGACCTTAGTAGACTAATCTATTCATTGGTAGGGCATTTCTTCCTGTGACCGCCTTTCCTACCAAAAAGCTAACCCAACCAAATCCGGGTTTTTTCTAGACTAGACCTTCGGGATTTTTTTAGGATTCATACATGCATTGATCCAGTCGAAGAACCTGCTCCAGAGCGACTACTCCGGCTAGCGTATCTTCCTGCCCGCCCCGGGTTCTCTCTGCTCGGTTCCACAATCAATCCCAGATCCATCCATTTGAGGGAGGTAAAATTCCGCGCTCTTCTAATTGCTTAGAAGGGTTCAAGAACCCCTTTACATCTAGGGCTCATCGAAGCCCTATTCTGTATATTCAGGAACAGGGCTATCAAATGGTCGACTGCGAAACCCATCAGGGTTAAAAAATCGTATACTTTTACGATGCCCTCTATCGGCGATCGTTCAACGGACTACTTTTGCGATGTCTGTCACATGAAGAAGCTCAGCAAGCCTTGCAAGAAGTACATGCTTTACTAATAGGGGCATAGTAATAGTGGTTTGCTGGGTTGGTTTTGCTCTCTACCTTCTCACGGGGGGATGGAAACAGGAGAGGTCAACTGGAGTGGAAGCCAAACGACGGGGCCGAGAATCTGTGATCGATCCGAAGAACCACTGCCAGATACGATTCTGCTCCCCCTTCGTACTACCAAAAAATGAGATTCTTGCCCGGCTTTCTTTCGGCTTAAGAAGGCTGCGGTGAGAATGAGGATCACTTCGGAACTCTAGGAGAATGGGCGTTTTAGGGCGGGATCTAAAAGCTCTCCAACGTGTTGCGGAGCCTTCGGCCGTGAGAGGGTCTTTTGGCTTCCTCAGGGCCGTGTGAAGCTTAGCTTGCTTTAGCAGCCACGTGATGATTCAAGTTCGTGGTAGGCGTAGGAGCTGGGCGAAGCGGTAGCGAAGCTCAGGTGGTAATGCAAGTGCGCGGTGAGCGTAGTAGCCCCCTCCTTGTACAACCAAGCTAGTGAGGGCCGGAATGGAATATCGTATGTAGTGTAGAATCAGATCTGAAGCTCTTTACTAGGATTGGAACAAGCGAGGAACGAGTGACCATAAGCTCCGCTTAAGCGCTCGACATGCAGTTAGCTTAAAACATGTTCATCATGTGGCCGAGCGAAGCGCACCTGTGTGAAGCAGCCTAGCATCACTTTAGATAGGAGCAGAATGGATGACTTACAACTGAAAGTAAGTTCTCCGGATCGATATATCGTACGACGTAATGGAGATCTTGATCTAGATCCGGTGGTTCGCAGAATTCGGGACCTAACG